TAGGAACTGGAAGTGGAAGAAAAGGTATTATCCACGCATATTGATATGTCTGTTCCATAAAAAAAGTTTTTTATTCTTAATTAATTGTTTCCGATTCACCGGATCTTACCTTTCGAAAAAGTCAATAAAAAATCAAGATATGCACTAACTGATTTAAGAAGTTTATATTAGTATTTATTAATATTAATTATTCTGAGTCTTTTCAAAACCGTTCAAATATTCAAAAAAGAAGTTACAATTGGTCAAATGATATGACCAAGTGACATATAAAAAAACGAACACTTATAATAGGAAAATAAAAATAGAATAATTTATCGTAATCAAAATTTATATTCATAGAGCAAGGATAAAAATTTAGCCTAAAAAGAGTACTTGATGCTGATAGGAATTATAAGATTAACTAAGGTCATCGGTCTAATGAAAAAAAACTCTTGATTTTAGTTAGTTTATTTCAATTTCAATTCATTAACTAATTTTCAATTAATTAACTAATTCATTATGGGATTGATTGTTTTCCATTTCAATCAAAACAATTTATTAGTAAAGTTTAGAAAAATATGGAACTAAAATGAACTTTTTAGCGAGAAAGGATCAAAAATGACTAAGATCCTTTTTTATCAAACCACGTATCTTTTAACAGATTTATTACTAGTCTCATTCGAATTTTAAAATTGAATTTAGTTGTATTTTTTTCTAGTTTGACTATCAATTTATTAGTCAAAAGTACAATCCTGGTATTTTATTACATGTAAATCAAGTATAGAATGCCGAAAATAAAGGTCTTTTAGATTCTTTTTTTATTTTATTAAGTTTGATTTGATTTCTATGACATGCAGATTCTAAAGATATAACTTTGAGAGATAAACAACGCGAACTAATAGTTCCAAACCAAAAATTTTTGGTTTTACGGAATATTTTGTTATTTCGAGTCATTTTTGATCCAGTTTTCATGGATCTTTGACATATCTATATTTCTTTTTTATGAAGAGAATATTTAGAGAAAAAATAGATAATGAATAAGAATAATAATAGAACAATAGATGTCTTTCACATCCAACTATAACAATGAGTAACTTCTTCATTTTTAAATGGCAGTTCCAAAAAAACGTACTTCGATATCAAAAAAGCGTATTCGTAAAAATATTTGGAAAATGAAAGGATATTGGGCGTCGTTAAAAGCTTTGTCATTAGGGAAATCTCTTTCTACCGGGAATTCAAAAAGTTTTTTTGTACGACAAACAAATAAGTCCTAAAATATTGGAATAATCGAAATGCATTTGATTCAAAAAATTGGATCAGTAATTTGTTAATATAAAATCAAAGTTCATATTAATATGAAATAGAATCTTAATGTTATGTCTAAAAGAATAATTCTTCTATTTTCTGAATTCTAAATCTAAAAATCTAAATAAAAAAATAAATACAATTTTTTATTTTTTTATGTTTTCACTCATATTTTGGTGGTGGGGAGTCTTTTTTTCCCCATCGACCTTTACAATTCCAATAAATAAAATTTTTTATCTTTTTCGGGAAGGGCAGATTGTTGAAACTAATGGATTCCATGTTAAAAACTAACTTCTTAATTTATTGCATTTACCATATGTAATGGATTTACCATATATCTCCAATTTTCAGATCATCAATAAAAGAATCAATAAAAGAACTTGATTGTTGAGATATTATTATATTATGTACAAGTGTCAATTTGCAGTACTCCAAATACAAAATAGTTTTAGATTCATTGAGAAAAATTCTTTTTTGTTTCAAATTTATGATTATGAAATCAGATAAACCAGAAATAATGACATGACAATAAGCGTAAAAAAGGAAAAAAGTTTTTTTATTCTTTTTATTCTAGAGAGAGATTTCTATAGCTGCAAGAGTTCGATTTTAGAATCGCATAAACTACGTAAAAAGCCCTAAGATTGGACACTTAAAGGAAAATAAATGAAACTAATGAATCTTCAAATTGACTTTTGAACTCATTTTTTTTATCAATTTAATTTTTACTAAAAAAACATATTTGATTGAATTGACTTGTTCAATCTCGACTATTGAATATAAATAGGCTATTATGAATTCGAGCAAGCCGCTATGGTGAAATCGGTAGACACGCTGCTCTTAGGAAGCAGTGCTAGAGCATCTCGGTTCGAGTCCGAGTGGCGGCATGCCATCTTCTAAACGAGATCCAATAGATCCTATAATAAAAATAAATTAAATTCCCAATAATTAATATTAATATGGGGGATCCCCACCTTTTTTCTTTTTTATGATATTTTCAACTTTAGAGCATATATTAACTCATATTTCCTTTTCTATTGTTTCAATTGTGATTACAATTCATTTAATAACCTTATTGGGCAATGAAATCATAAAACCATATGATTCGTCAGAAAAGGGGATGCTAGCTACTTTTTTATGTCTAACAGGATTATTAATCACTCGTTGGATTTATTCGGGCCATTTCCCACTAAGTGATTTATATGAATCATTAATTTTT